TCGGGATAATAGAACCAAGAGAAATGAGTCTTGGCGATGAAACAAAACCGCAGGTTTCTGCTTTTGGACAAATAGTATTTCTTTTATTTTCTTCATCCTTTGCATTAAAAGAATAGACTAAAAAATTGATATGATTCAACCTCAGACCCATTTAAAGGTAGCGGATAATAGCGGGGCTCGAGAATTGATGTGTATTCGAATCATAGGAGCTAGTAATCGTCGATATGCTCATATTGGTGATGTTATTGTTGCTGTGATCAAGGAAGCAGTACCAAATATGCCCCTAGAAAAATCAGAAGTAGTCAGAGCTGTAATTGTTCGTACCTGTAAAGAACTCAAACGTGACAGCGGTATGATAATAAGATATGATGATAATGCTGCAGTTGTGATTGATCAAGAAAAAAATCCAAAAGGAACTCGAATTTTTGGTGCAATCCCCCGGGAATTAAGACAATTAAATTTTACTAAAATAGTCTCATTAGCCCCGGAGGTGTTATAAAATAAAATTAGATCGTGATATATTTGGGGTATTTGAAAGAAATAGATTCAAAACTAGATTAATTCGTAGATTGTGTCTCACGCATATACCTTGAAAAATTCATATTCATAAACAACAAAAAAAAAAAGAAAAACATGTTAATTATATCCAATATTGAGGCACCAATAATTTAAATTCATCATGGGTAGAGACACTATTGCTGAGATAATAACCTCTATACGAAATGCTGATATGGATAGAAAAAGAGTTGTTCGCATAGCATCTACTAATATTACCGAAAGTATTGTTAAAATACTTTTCCGAGAAGGTTTTATCGAAAACGTCAGAAAACATCGAGAAAAAAATCAATTTTTTTTGGTTTTAACCTTGCGACATAAAAGAAATAGGAAAAGGCCTTATAGAAATTTTTTAAATTTAAAACGGATCAGTCGACCCGGTCTACGAATTTATTCTAACTCTCAACGAATTCCTAGAATTTTAGGTGGGATGGGGATTGTAATTCTTTCTACTTCTCGAGGTATAATGACAGACCGGGAGGCTCGACTAGAAGGAATCGGTGGAGAAATTTTGTGTTATATATGGTAATCCTTTTAATATTCAAATGGGATCGGAAACCTCTTCTTTTTTGTAAAAAAAAAGGGGAGGGTGAATTGTCTAATATCATTTCTCCTCTATTATTTGATACTTCAAGGGGGATTTACCTGGAATGAAAGAACAAAAATGGATTCATGAAGGTTTAATTACTGAATCGCTTCCAAATGGTATGTTCCGGGTTCGATTAGATAATGAAGATCTAATTCTAGGTTATGTTTCAGGAAAGATCCGACGTAGTTTTATACGCATACTGCCAGGAGATAAAGTCAAAATTGAAGTAAGTCGTTATGATTCAACCAGAGGGCGTATAATTTATCGACTCCGAAACAAAGATTCGAAAGATTAGGTGGTTTTTTTTATTCAATAGAATTCGAAATGAAAAATTTCAAGAAACTTATTTTCTACCAAGTAGATTCAGAATTAAGATAAGGAATGAAAAATATGAAAATAAGAGCTTCGGTTCGTAAAATTTGTGAAAAATGTCGACTAATCCGTAGGCGGGGGCGTATTATAGTAATTTGTTCTAACCCAAGACATAAACAAAGACAAGGATAATCAGACTCGCTAAAGGGCTCAATGTACAAATAAAGAATCTTTTTTGACATGAAATGGATATATCCATATATTTCTGACTCATATTTATGAGATGATACAATATGGCAAAAGCTATACCGAGAACTGGTTCACGTAGGAATATACGTATGGGTTCACGTAAGAGTGCACGTAAAATACCAAAGGGAGTTATTCATGTTCAAGCAAGTTTCAATAATACCATTGTCACGGTTACAGATGTGCGGGGTCGGGTGGTTTCCTGGTCCTCGGCCGGTACTTCTGGATTCAAGGGTACCAGAAGAGGGACACCCTTTGCCGCTCAAACTGCCGCAACAAATGCTATTCGTACTGTAATGGATCAAGGTATGCAACGAGCAGAAGTCATGATAAAAGGTCCCGGTCTCGGAAGAGACGCAGCATTACGAGCTATTCGTAGAAGTGGTATACTATTAACTTTTGTACGGGATATAACCCCTATGCCACATAATGGATGTAGACCTCCGAAAAAAAGACGTGTGTAGAAATGAACAATGAAGCAATTTCAAGAGAAACAAGAGAAATAAATAATTCAATCAAGTAAAATAATATTATTATGGTTCGAGAGAAAGTAACAGTATCTACTCGGACACTACAGTGGAAGTGTGTTGAATCAAGAACAGACAGTAAACGCCTTTTTTACGGTCGCTTTATTCTATCTCCACTTATGAAAGGCCAAGCTGACACAATAGGCATTGCGATGCGAAGAGCTTTACTTGGAGAAATAGAAGGAACATGTATAACACGTGTAAAATCTGAGAACGTCCCCCACGAATATTCTACTATAACGGGTATTCAAGAATCGGTCCATGAAATTTT